AGTCAAGTAGAACCGGGTTGCGCTGCTTGATGCTCCGATCGAAAACAAATCAGTGGGGCCATGCCGGTACGACAGAATATGCGTCCAAAAGGCCCCCCCGTCGAACCCCCCACCGGGCCACTTTGGAAAAGCAGCCCGCCCGCTGACAGGGAACAAGATCGTGGCAACGTAGACCTAAGTAGGTTTATTGAATCCTGGGGAACCATCACAAGTATGGCCGGCCCCTCTTTGAACGAGAATGCCGTGTCGTCCAGCGGAGCTTAGAAGAAGGTGGGTGACTCGGAGCCTCAAAGAAGGTGACTCGCACAGACAGCTGACTCCTTTGGAAGATAAAGGAATAGCCAAACCAACCCTGCTGGCTGGTCAATCTCAGTGATCTTATCGGCCGGCAAACCGGAGACGGACGACCACGGTCCCGACCGTCACCAGCACCGTGACGTTTACTAATCAATTCACCATTTCGAACCTTATACAGAGGGTTTTTCCGTACCAGCTCCTTCTACCTATACCGCAGTTGAAGCACCTAAAGGAGAGTTTGGTGTCTTTCTGGTCAGTAATGGAAGCAATCGTCCCTACCGTCGTAAAATAAGAGCACCTGGCTCTGCCCATTTACAAGGACTCGATTCTATGTCCAAACATCACATGCCAGCAGATGTAGTCACCATCATAGGTACTCAAGATATTGTGTCTGGAGAGGTAGATAGATAGTCTGCGACGATCTTCCCCCGGCTCCATAGAGCCTCCTTCAGTCTACGTCTCAGGAGAAGGGTACGAAGTAGGTGAGACGTTAGTCGACGGGTACCGAAAGGTAGATGAGGTGATAACCGACGACTGATAAGGAGAGTGAGGTGATAACCGAAGGGTACGAAGTAGGTGAGACGATAGTAGAATGGTACTGGGTACGAAGTAGGTGAGACGCTAGTAGAATGGTACTGGGTACGAAGTAGGTGAGACGATAGTAGAATGGTACCGTTAGTGCCGGTAATTTTTTTCATATAACTGCAAAAGTTACTAACCCGTTTTCTAGAGGGTACCGTAAGGTACATGAGGTGATAACCGGACGAAGTAGGTGAGACGTTAGTCGTAGTTGAGACGTTAGTCGAATAGTGAAGGTAGACGAAGGTGATGACCGGTGATCCACAAGCCAGTACCCTCTATGTTCTGAAGCCCATGCCTACCCGGATGAGCAATTATTGATTGGAGTGCATCCAGCGGGACAAATTAGCCCTACTGCCCCTGGATGCAACACAGAGAGAATCGTCAATCTCAGCGAGTGAACTAGGTGATGATTGATTCCGACGTCCATCAGTCTTTCGTCCTCCGGAACCCCTCTCCGTTCACACCCCAGGGGGATTCGGGAAAAGATGGAATAAGAAGACGTGTTTCCAGAACAAAGAGGAGGGGGGTTGAGAAGGGGGAGTTAGCAAAGTTGGACAAGATTGGAATGGGCATAGAAAGATGTATTGATGTACCAGATCGGCTAATGCTCCCAGGTTGATGCGACGTATTCCACCAGTTGACTGGAGACTTGATTATTGGTATATCGATTGGTCCAACACAGATTGAAATAGGAGCCGGTTCAACAGGAAGCTTTTGAAAACACAGTGCACCCAGGGAAATAAGGAACAAGATGAATACAGAGGTCCCACGAGCATCCCACACCCGAAAGGTACCCCACATGGGTCTTCCCCGAAAGCCCCCAGTCACTAAGGTCAACAATGTAGAAAAAGCACCAATTTCTGTACCGGTTCCGGAAGAGCGAAGAAAAAGGGGATGCTTTGTTAATGGGAACAAGAAACTGTTGATAGCCGTTGCGATATAAACTACTATACTCATCCGAGCCGCAGGAACATGTACATACAGAATACGAGAATTTCCACCTTGTTGAAGATCTGGGGGTGCTACCCAAAGACTTGAATGAATAGCCATCGCAGTTAAGAAGAACCGAGATCCAATAATCATTTGCGCGGGGATTCTGGTCTTTGACATAAATACAGAAGGTTGTAATAACGAAAGGGACATGTGATCAGTCCGGTATCGTGAAAATGTCAAATTGTGATATTATACCAGATGCGTACATAAATACCTTTTTAAACGCAGAACATCCACGAAAACTTCTAAGATTAAAAAGAATCAAAAGATAGGGTAGAACTAGCACAGTTATTGTATGAGGTCTACCCAATGCTAGATGCAGAGGCGCATAATAGATTGATATAAACATCATGAGTTGTCCCGTAATAAAACCTGTTGTTGCTGCCCCGGTTCCTTCTTTCATAACCCAAGGAATAAATAAGAGGGCCCCATTGAGAATGTGGTTAGAAATCCATAATAGAGTCCGAGCCATCTGATTATTCACCTATGTCATACATTGACGTATTCCTTCGTAATTTTCAGATATAATTTCCTATCGGTGTTAAGTTATACCTTTCTTCTAGACAATCTGCGTCTTATTGTAAAAGACATGAGGGTTTATTATCAACATCATCAAACTTTATTAAAA